AGTTTTGATTCCCCATCTCCTCATGGAAAACCCTTTTCGCTCCGCTTAGCCCTATCCCCTTCTAGAGGTATTTTAGTGATAGGTTCTATAGGAACTGGACGATCCTGTTTGGTCAAATACCTAGCGACAAACTCCTATGTTCCTTTCATTACGGTATTTCCGAACAAGTTCCTGGATGACAAGCCTAAAAGTTATCCTATTGATGATATTGATTATAGTGACGATATCAATATTGATGATAGTGAGGATGACCTTGATATTGATACGAAGCTGCTAACTATGTATATGACGTATATGACGCCAAAAAGAGACCAATTTGATATTGATATCACCCTTCAATTCGAATTAGCAAAAGCAATGTCTCCTTGCATAATATGGATTCCAAACATTCATGATCTGCATGTGAATGAGTCGAATTACTTATCCCTCGGTCTATTAGAGAACTATCTCTCCAGGGATTGTGAAAGATGTTCCACTGGAAAGATTCTTGTTATTGCTTCGACTCATATTCCCCAAAAAGTGGATCCCGCTCTAATAGCTCCGAAGAAATTCAATACATGCATTAAGATACGAAGGCTTCTTCTTCCACAACAACGAAAGCACTTTTTCATTCTTTCATATACTAGGGGATTTCACTTGGAAAAGAGGATGTTCCATACTAACGGATTCGGGTCCATAACCATGGGTTCCAATGCGCGAGATCTTGTAGCACTTATCAACGAGGCCCTATCAATTAGTATTACACAGAAGAAATCCATTATAGAAACTAATACAATTAGATCAGCTCTTCATAGAAAAACTTGGGATTTTCGATCCCATATAAGATCGGTTCAGGATCATGGGATCCTTTTCTATCAGATAGGAAGGGCTGTTGCACAAAATGTACTTCTAAGTAATTGCCCCATAGATCCTATATCTATCTATATGAAGAAGAAATCAAGTATGGGAGGGGATTCTTATTTGTACAAATGGTACTTCGAACTTGGAACGAGCATGAAGAAATTCACGATACTTCTTTATCTTTTGAGTTGTTCTGCCGGATCGGTCGCTCAAGATCTTTGGTCTTCATCCAGACCCAATGAAAAGAATTGGATCACTTCTTATGGATTCGTTGAGAATGATTCTGATCTAGTTCATGGCCTATTACTATTATTACTATTAGAAGTAGAAGGCGCTCTGGCTCTGGCGGGATCCTCACGGACAGAAAAAGATTGCAGTCAGTTTGATAAGAATCGAGTGACATTACTTCTTCGGTCCGAACCAAGGAATCAGTTAGATATGATGCAAAAGGGATCTTGTTCTATCGTTGATCAGAGATTTCTATATGAAAAATACGAATCGGGGTTTGAAGAAGGGGCCCTCGATCCGCAACAGATAGAGGAGGATTTCTTCAATCACATAGTTTGGGCTCCTAGAATATGGCGCCCTTGTGGCAATCTATTTGATTGTATCGAAAGGCCCACTGAATTGGGATTTCCCTATTGGACTGGGTCATTTCGGGGCAAACGGATCATTTCTCATAAAGAGGATGAACTTCAAGAGAATGATTCGGAGTTCTTGCAGAGTGGAACCATGCAGTACCAGACACGAGATAGATCTTCCAAAGAACAAGGCTTTTTTCGAATAAGCCAATTCATTTGGGACCCTGCGGATCCATTCTTTTCCCTATTCAAAGATCAGCCCTTGTTTTCACGTCGAGAATTCTTTGCAGATGAAGAGATGTCAAAGGGGCTTATTGCTTCCCAAACAAATTCTTCTACATCTATATATAATATATATAAACGTTGGTTCATCAAGAATACGCAAGAAAAGCACTTCGAATTGTTGATTCATCGCCAGAGATGGTTTAGAACCAATAGTTCATTATCTAATGGATCTTTCCGTTCTAATACTCTATCCGAGAGTTATCAGTATTTATCAAATCTGTTCCTATCTAACGGAACGCTATTGGATCAAATGACAAAGACATTGTTGAGAAAGAGATGGCTTTTCCCGGATGAAATGAAGCATTTGATTCATGTAACAGGAGAAAGATTCCCCATTCCTTAGCCATAAAGATATGTGCCCATGCCCCATGAAAGGGGGATTCAGTGGAACAGAATTGGCCGGATGGTAGAGTCGCGGAAACACTTGTTTCTTCCATCTTTTTGGCCTTAGCTCCATGGAACAATATGCTACTGCTGAAACATGGAAGAATTGAAATCTTAGATCACTATGTGTGGATGATATGAACTGCCTAAACAAGAATTATTGAACGGCGAAAGAGCCTATTACTCGCTACATCAAAAAAGTTCTTCAATGAAACCAATAACGAATCATTGGTTTCATTGAAGAACTAAAGAAAATAGATAGACCTTTCTCTTCGTCTCAGGTCGATGGATCTTCTCAATTGGAAGATCTCCCATATGGATAATACACATTCCAGTTGACCGAGCCTAATTCTAATTGTTTTGTTCCGAAGCAAAGATATCCACGGAGGCGGGTTCGTCCTATTCAGATA